ACTTGCATGTGTAAGTTTAGCTATAATTAATGGCAAGGTCGGGACCAAACCTTTGTGCTTGCGGGGTTATTATGACCCTTCTCAGCATCTTCAGTGCTGTGCTTTTGAGTAAGCTACGCTGGCGATATATTATGTTTAATAAGTTCAGTATAAGTGAATATAGTGTGTTTGATAGGGAGAATAGTGCTTATCGCACTAAAAATATATATAGTTATATATAACTCTACCAGTAAAAAAATCATTAAATATATAGTGTTGAATCGTAGAATAAGGGGTAATAAGTGAATATAGTGTGTTTGATAGGGAGAATAGTGCTTATCGCACTAAAAATATATATAGTTATATATAACTCTACCAGTAAAAAATCATTAAATATATAGTGTTGAATCGTAGAATAAGGGGTAATAAGTGAATATAGTGTGTTTGATAGGGAGAATAGTGCTTATCGCACTAAAAATATATAGTTTATAACTACCAGTAAAAATCATTAAATATATAGTGTTGAATCGTAGAATAAGGGGTAATAAGTGAATATAGTGTGTTTGATAGGGAGAATAGTGCTTATCGCACTAAAAATATATGTGATTCCGCCGGCTAAATTAAAAGTGGGAGTATATGTTGAATAAGTGTGGCAAGTGTACATGTATAAGTTTAAGGTAAATAAGGTGACCTTTAAACGTGTACTATGTCAAGAGGTAGTTTAATAAGAATATTGGCTTTGGGGGTCGACGGTGGGGGTTTGTAGCCCTCCTTCTTGAGGATTAAATTTTTATAGTTGAAGTACAGCAGTGGTTTTTCAGGCCGCAGGTCCTGGTTAGAGTCCAGGTGAGAATTATGATTTATTTGGTACTACTTATCATAGTGTTAGTAGGGGGGTTGATTGCGGTTGCGTCCAACCCCTCTCCGTATTATGCTGCTTTTGGATTGGTTGTTGCGGCTGGGGCAGGGTGTTGAGTTATTGTAGTATTTGGGGGCTCATTTTTATCTCTAGTGCTATTTTTAGTATATCTTGGTGGTATATTAGTAGTTTTTGTGTATGCGGCCGCTTTAGCAGCTGAGCCCCACCCTGAAGCCTGAGGTAATTGGTCTGTTCTAGCTTGAATTTTAGGTTATACGATTGCTGTTGCATCGGGTTATATTATTTGAGAGGTGGAGGTGGATTTTAATCTTCTTTTAGAGGGGGGGTTTTCTAGTGTTCGTGCGGATTGGGGTGGGGTGGCATGAATATACTCCGGCGGGGGGTGAATAGTTTTTATTGTTGGTTGGGCTTTATTGTTAACGTTGTTTGTGGTATTAGAGTTGACTCGTGGTTTTTCTCGAGGGGGTTTACGGGCGCTTAGGGGTGCATGGTTAGAGGACCTGTGACGCTAGCGGCTTTTGCGTAGGTAAGAATTATTTTTGTTGAGGGGGGTAAACAAGAAGTATTGATTTTTATTGATGAGCTAAATTAAGACGGGGGGTAGGGGGGTTCTACCGCCGTAAAATTTTATAGGGGCAAAATCATAAATTATTGTTAATCCACACCCCCGGGGGAATAGAGGTAAATAGGTAGTTAAGAAGATAATATTCCTGAAAATGGCATGTCCAATAAGCATTCATAAATAATCAATCTATGAGATTGAAAGAGGATTAATCCATTATGTTCAGCTTTAGATATAAAATGGTGCCGGTCAGAAAGTGTATGGTGGTTGAAGGTTCCCAAAAAAAGAAAAACCAAATGTAATTTAACTCAGTTAGGCTTCATCATGGGTACGATAGTATTTAAAACAGCCGCCAGAGGTATCCTGAAGATAAGTTTCTGCCAATCTACTGTTAAAGCCTTTAGATTTCGCAGGCAATGCGACAAATCCATAAGTGGGTGGTTTCTCCGCACAATGCTGATTATGAAGAGAAAGGGTCTTTATGAAAATTCATGTGGAAATTATATGAATGCTCTATTAAGCATAATATGTCACCGCGTTACAAATTTGGGCGTTTTTGGGCTCCAATCTCTGTATTACTGCTTAGGGCGACGTTTATAAATGTGACTTGAAGTTGTGCTTTAAAGTGTTAAAAAAGTGAATATTTTTAGTAATTGATGCGGTGTCTCTGTGTTTGGCTTTAATAAAATATAGTGTAACTAGCCGGGATTCCGGGGTGTTGAGTGGGGGGGGAGCCTGGTGGCGTTAGAAAAGTATTTTACACGTGTGTGCATTTAAAAATAAATTGTGCATATATAATATTTTAGCTGTTTAGATTTATGCAGGTGCGGCGAGATGTTCGTTTTGTTGGAAGGGAGGAGCCTGGGGGCGTGGTGTTTGTCTTAGGGGATTTATTAGTTCCCGATCTCCGGCTTACAAGGTCGGTGCTTTAAATGTGTAGCTACTAAGGCATCAGTTCATAAGTTTGTTTTCTAACCAGCTTGTGATGGGCAGGAATAGCAGGAATAGAGAGAAGTAGGTGATTGAGGCAATTTGGCCTACGATAATGAACGGATCTTCTGCTGGTTGTCCTCCAATCCAGGTAAGAATAAGTGTGTTGGTGACTAGGGCTCAGAATAGGGGTTGGGTTAGTGGTCGAAATGTTAGGGCTCGTTGTTTAGATGTGTGAATTATGGGGATGATGGCTAAGATTAGGATAGAGAACGCTAGGGCTAGTACTCCTCCTAATTTATTAGGGATGGAGCGTAGAATGGCGTAGGCAAATAGGAAGTATCACTCTGGCTTAATGTGTGGTGGAGTAACTAGTGGATCGGCAGGGGTAAAATTTTCTGGGTCTCCTAGAAGATTTGGGGCAAATAGGGCTAGTAAGCATATGGAGGTGATTATAATGTAGAAGCCTAGTAAGTCTTTGTAAGAGAAATATGGGTGGAAGGGGACTTTATCAGGGTTTGAGTTTAGTCCTGTTGGGTTATTTGATCCGGTTTCGTGCAGAAATAAGAGGTGGATGATAGTTGCGCCTACTGTTAGGAAAGGAAGAAGGAAATGAAAAGTGAAGAAGCGGGTTAGGGTTGCATTGTCTACAGAGAAGCCCCCTCAAATTCATTGAACTAGTGTGCTCCCGATATATGGTATGGCTGATAAAAGGTTAGTGATAACTGTGGCCCCTCAAAAAGACATTTGTCCCCATGGTAAGACATAGCCGACAAAGGCTGTTGCTATAACTAAAAATAAAAGGGCTACGCCAATATTTCATGTTTCTTTGAATAGGTAGGATCCGTAGTATATGCCTCGTCCGATATGTAAATAAATACAAATGAAAAATAAAGAAGCTCCGTTGGCATGGATATTTCGGATTAATCACCCGTAGTTAACGTCCCGGCAAATATGTGTGACTGAGGAGAAGGCTATGGATGTGTCGGCAGTATAGTGTATTGCTAAGAATAGGCCAGTTAAAATCTGGGCAATTAGGCAGACCCCTAGAAGAGAGCCAAAGTTTCATCATACCGAGATATTAGATGGGGAGGGTAGATCAATAAATGAGTTGTTTACAATTTTGATTAAGGGGTGGGTTTTTCGGATATTGTGGACCATTAAGATTTTTGGTGATTAAAGAATGTGTACTGTTATGATAGTAACGGCCACAGTCACGAGGAATATGGTGAGGTATGTTTTGATTAGTCCTTGTTGAAGGGCTGTCATGGTTTTAATAATAGGTATTTGTTGTTTAGCTAGGCCTTGTGGCCCTAATTTTTCATATCAAGATATATCTAGTAGGTGAGTTGATAGGTTTTGTCCAATATTTATAGTTATACGCGGGGTTAATCGATGTGCTACGTGCGTAAAGAAGCCTAGTATGTTAGAAAATTGGTGTGGGCTGGGTTTAGTTGGGGTTTGCTTGTGGGTGGAGTTTGAGATGTCTATGGCTGTTAGGAGGCCAATTAGGGTTACAGTTAGGGCTGCTAATTTAATAACTAGGGGTATAGTTAAAGTTGGGGTTTTTACAGGGGTAATTTGGGTAATAATTAGTAGACCTGTAACAATACTACCTCAAGCTAATCGTTTAATAGGGTTGAGGGCTGTTGGGTTATTTTCATTGACTGGTAGGAGAGGCAGTGTTCGTGGGTTGTTAATTAATGTAAAGAAGATGATTCGAAAACTATAAATGGCAGTGAAGGATGTGGCGAGAAGTGTTATGATAAGGGCCCATGTGTTGGTGTTGGAGGTATTTATGGCTTCAATAATTGAGTCTTTGGAGAAAAATCCGGCTAAAAATGGCGTTCCGGTTAGGGCCAGGCTGCCGATTGTTAAACAGGAAGTAGTAATGGGGAGTACATTTTGAATGCCTCCTATTTTTCGAATGTCTTGTTCATCATTGAGGGCATGAATGATTGAGCCGGAGCATAAAAAGAGTATAGCTTTAAAGAAGGCATGTGTGCAAATGTGTATAAAGGCTAGTTCTGGGTGGTTTAACCCGATGGCTACTATTATTAGGCCTAGTTGACTTGATGTGGAGAAGGCTACAATTTTTTTAATATCATTTTGTGTGAGGGCGCAGGCCGCAGTGAAGATGGTTGTTATTGCTCCAAGGCATAGGCAGGTTGTTAAAGCAGTTTGGTTATTTTGTATAATTGGATGAATACGAATCAAGAGAAAGATTCCGGCAACAACTATTGTGCTTGAGTGTAGTAGAGCTGAGACTGGGGTGGGACCTTCTATGGCTGCTGGTAATCAAGGGTGGAGGCCAAATTGGGCAGATTTTCCTGCTGCTGCAGTGATTAATCCTATAAGTGGAAGAGTCAGCTCGGTGTTATGAGACAGTAAGAATAATTGTTGTAATTCTCACGAATTTATATTTATAGATACTCAGGCTAAGCTTAAAATTAGTCCGATGTCACCTACTCGGTTGTAGATTACTGCTTGTAAGGCTGCTGTATTTGCATCTGCTCGAGCGTGTCATCAACCAATAAGCATAAATGATATAATGCCTACGCCTTCTCAACCAACAAATAATTGGAGTAAGTTATTTGCTGAGACTAAGATTAGTATGGCTATTAGGAAAATTAGAAGATACTTAAAGAATCGGTTAATTTGTGGGTCTGAAGCTATATATCAAATGGCGAACTCTAAAATAGACCAAGTTACAAATAGGGCGATAGGAATGAAAATAATTGAATAGTGGTCAAATTTAAAGCTGATGTTAATATCGAAAGTGTTAGTATTTATTCAATGTCAATCTGTAATAACGGATTGTGATCCTTGGTTTAAGTACAGTGCCAGAGGGATTAGAGTCACAAAAAAAGAGGTTTGAATGGTCACTTTGACAATAGTTGGAAATTGCATGTGATGTGGATAAACTAAGGTGATTAAAATTGGTGAAAGTAGTAAGGCTAGTGCTAGGAGTATAGATGAGTTGAAGATTAGGGGGAGGTTCATTAGCTTTTACTAGGGGTTGCACCAAGAATATTTGGCTCCTAAGACCAATGGATCAACTATTTTCCCTTAAAAGCGAGTAAGCCGTGGAGTTGAGCTACGGTACCAAGTAATTAGCAGTTCTTGTAACACCTGTCTTTCTCGGTTAGTAAGAAGGGTTTAACTTCTATTTTTAGAATCACAATCTAATGTTATATTTTAACTATACTTACAAAAGAACTGTCCTCAAATCAGTTCTGGTTTAGAAATTAGTGCTACGATGGGTAGAAAGTGTAGTATTATTAATAGATGCTCTCGAGTGTGAGTGGGATGAATAGTAGCTGTGTATTGAGGGATTGGGCCTCATTGAGTGGTTAGAAATATATAGAGTGAATAACTAGCTGTTATGAGTGTGCCAAGTCCAGTAAGGATAATTGTTAAATTAGATCAATTAAAAAGGGCTACTATAATGGTTAGCTCTCCTATAAGGTTTGGGGAGGGTGGTAAAGCTATATTAGCTAAATTAGATAAAAGTCATCAAACTCCTATTAGGGGTAGGACTGTTTGCATTCCTCGAGTTAGTATAAGAGTTCGGCTATGAGTTCGCTCATAATTAGTATTGGCTAAACAGAATAGTAATGAGGAGACTAGGCCGTGGGCAATTATTAAGAGAATGGCCCCAGTAAAGCTTCACGGTGTTTGGATTAGGGTGGCTGCAATAACTAGGCCTATATGGCTAACAGATGAGTAGGCGATCAAGGATTTTAAATCTGTTTGGCGTAGACAAATAGAGCTTGTTATAATTACCCCTCAGAGTGCTAGTACTACAAATGGGTAAATAAAATCTTTAGTTATAGGGGTTAGTAGAGTAGAAATTCGTATGATTCCGTAGCCCCCAAGTTTTAATAGGACGGCGGCCAAGACTATTGAGCCTGCAATAGGGGCTTCAACATGCGCTTTTGGTAATCATAAATGTACCCCGTAGAGAGGCATTTTTACTAAAAAGGCGAGTAAGCAGGCAATTCATCAAAGGTTATTTGTTCAGGTTGTTGTGATGGTTGATTGGGAGAGCTGTAATATTAATAGTGATAGCGTTCCTAAGGAGCAGTGGGTTGTGAGTATAGCAATTAGAAGTGGTATAGAGCCTATTAGGGTGTAGAATAAGAAGTAGACTCCTGCTCCAAGGCGCTCTGCCTGGTTTCCCCATCGGGTAATAATAACAAGGGTTGGAATTAATGTGGTCTCAAATATAATATAAAATATAATTAACTCTGAAGCGCTGAATGCTAAAATTAGTGAAATTTGTAGGGTTAATAAAATAGTGATATATATTCGTTGTCGGGTTATGGGTTCAGAAGTTAGGTGCTTTTGACTGGCTAGAATTATTAATGGTAGAAGTCAACAGGTTAAGATGAGAAGGGGAGATGATAATTCATCAATAGTTATTATATTAGTAGTAAAGTGGCTTGTTTCAGCTGCACTGTAGAATAAGATTAAGCTTAAGGTGGCAATAAGTAGACTATTGGTTGATGATGCAGTTCAGATTCATTTTGCTGGAGTTAATCAGGTGGTGAGTATTAGTATTAGGGATGGGACTAGGATTTTTAGCATTGTAGAAGATTCAGGTTGTGTAGGTTATCTGTGCCATGGGTTCGAGAGGCGGCAACTATAAGGGCTAGTCCTGTGCTTGCCTCACATGCTGACAGTGTTAGAATGAGTATTGGTGTTAAATTTGATGTTAGTGATGAAAGTTGTGTTGTTCAAAGGGATAATCCAATGAATAGTGATAGTATTATCCCCTCCAAGCATAGAAGTGCTGACAGTAAATGGGTTCGATGGAGGGCTAGTCCGATTAAGCCTAGGATGAAGGTTATACAAAAAGTGAAGTGGATAATGGTCATTGGATAATTATGGGGTTACACCATAATTTGCTAAGTCGAAATTAGCAGTCTTAGTTGGACTAATTATTCATTCTGCCCATTCGAGGCCACCTTGGGCTCATTCGTAGGCAAGGCCTAGTGTTAATAAGATTAGAATGGTGGTGGTTCAAAAGATAGTTGTATTAGGGGTAACTAGTTGGGTAGCTCATGTGGTCGGTAGTAGGAGGGCAATCTCTAGATCAAATAGTAGAAATATAATAGCTACAAGGAAGAATCGTAAGGAGAATGGTAATCGGGCAGTGCCCAGCGGGTCAAATCCGCACTCGTATGGGGAGAGTTTTTCTGTATTTGGGTTTAATTGAGGTAATCAAAAGGCTACAAAAATTAAAAGCATTGATAGAGTAGTAGCGGTTATCAAGGTTGTTATAACTAAATTCATTATTCTCTCTCAGGGTCGAACTGGGGCTGAATGAGTGGAAGTCATTTGTACTAAAGTTATACTAAGAAAATAAGATCCTCATCAGTAAATGGAGATATAAAGGAAGAGTCATACTACATCTACGAAGTGTCAATATCATGCTGCGGCTTCAAAGCCGAAGTGGTGCTGGGAGGTAAAGTGGGATTGTGTTTGGCGCAGGAGGCATACAGTTAGAAAAAGTGACCCAATAATAACGTGTAACCCATGGAAACCCGTGGCTACAAAGAATGTTGAGCCGTATACCCCGTCAGCAATGGTAAAGGGGGCCTCATAATATTCTATGGCTTGTAAGGCAGTAAAGTATATACCTAAAATAATTGTTAATGTTAAGGATTGAATAGCCTCTTTGCGATTACCTTGTATAATGCTGTGATGGGTCCATGTTACAGTAACACCAGAGGCTAGTAGGACTGCTGTATTCAATAATGGGACTTCAAATGGGTTTAAAGGGGTGATGCCAGTTGGGGGTCAGCATTCTCCTAGTTCAAGCGTAGGGGATAAACTTGAATTATAAAATGCTCAAAAGAATCCGATGAAAAAAAAGACTTCGGATATGATAAATAAAATTATACCATATCGTAGTCCTTTTTGTACAGGGGGAGTGTGATGTCCTTGAAAGGTTCCTTCTCGAACAACATCCCGTCACCATTGGATTATAGTTAATAGGGTGAGAATTAATCCAGATACTAGGAGGATTGATGATTGGAAGTGAAATCATATGGCTAGGCCTGAGGTTAGTAGAAGTGCAGCTACTGCGCCTGTTAGTGGTCAAGGGCTGGGGTTTACTATGTGATAAGCATGTGCTTGGTGGGCCATAAATATTTTCTTGWAAATAAAGACTTAGGAGTAGAACAAAGACGTATGCTTGAATTATTGCGACAGCTACCTCCAGCAGTGTTAGTATAAATAAAATAGTAGAGGTTAAGATAGATACAGTTGGTATTACGGGCAGTAGTACGAAGGCAGCTGTAGCGATTAGTTGAATTAATAGGTGTCCTGCAGTCAGATTGGCTGTTAGTCGTACACCTAAGGCTAAAGGGCGGATAAAAAGGCTAATGGTTTCAATAATAACTAGAATAGGAATTAGAAAGGGGGGGGTTCCCTCTGGGAGCAGGTGACCTAGTGTGGCTGTAGGTTGATTTCGTAAACCTATAATTACTGTAGCTAATCACAATGGGACAGCGAATCCTATATTTATTGATAGTTGGGTGGTAGGTGTAAAGGCGTAGGGTATCAATCCTAGTAAATTAGTAGTAATTAGTAAAAGTATTAAAGTAGTTAGCGCTAGTGCTCATTTGTGCCCTGGGGGGGTAATGTTGGAGAAGATTTGTTTTGTGAAACTATAGATAGCTCATGATTGAATAGTAATTAAACGGGCATTAATTAGGCGGGAAGAGGGGCTTGGAAAAATAATTCATGGAAGGGTTATTGCGAGAACTAGCAATGGAAATCCAATAAGTGATGGGCTTATAAATTGGTCAAAAAGGTTTAGGTTCATGGTCAGATTCAATGGCTAGGTGGTGATTTTTTAAGATCTTTGGGGGGCTCATTAATGGGTTGGTGACTAATAATTTTGTTAGGGAGTACAAGGGTTAAAATTAGTCATGATAGTAGAAATACAGCAAGTCATGGGCCTGGGTTTAACTGAGGCATTTCATTAAGGATGATTATAAATCATCGATCTACAGCTTAAAAGGCTATTGCTACTTAGCTTCTTAATGAGGTGTTCAGTATAAGTGAAGATCACTCTTCGAAGTTTTCTAAGGGTAAGGATTCTACTACAATTGGCATAAAGCTGTGGTTGGCTCCACAGATCTCTGAACATTGGCCAAAAAATAAACCTGGGCGCGTTGCAATGAAGGTTGTTTGGTTTAGGCGCCCAGGGATAGCGTCTGTTTTTATGCCTAATGAGGGCACAGCTCATGAGTGCAGGACATCTTCAGCTGATACCAATATACGAATTGGGGCTTCTACAGGGATAACTATACGGTTATCAACTTCTAATAATCGGAGTTGTCCTGGGGCTAAGTCACTGGTGGGGGTTATGTAAGAGTCAAAAGTGAGATCTTCATAGTTTGTGAATTCATAGGTTCAATATCATTGGTGTCCAATAGCTTTTACTGTTAAATGTGGGTCATTAATTTCATCTATTAAATATAAAATGCGTAGGGATGGAAGGGCAATTACAATTAGGATAATAGCTGGCATAACTGTTCAGACTATCTCAATTTCTTGAGCATCTATAGTGTTGGTGTTAGTGAGTTTTGTGGTTATTATAGTTGTAATGATATATAGGACGAGGGTACTAATTATAAAAACTGCTATTAGGGCGTGATCATGGAAGTGGAGAAGCTCCTCTATAATGGGGGAGGCTGCATCTTGAAAACCTAGTTGGGATGGATTAGCCATATTAAGGCGTATAGGGTTTTCACCTATCAAGCCACCTTGACAAGGTGGTATAATGGGTTTATTAACGCCTTAATAAAGAGAGTGGCAGAATGGATTTGCAACTGACTTGAAATCAGTGTACGGGGGTTCAATTCCTTCCTTTCTCGTGGGTGTGTTAGTTTGAACGAATGTTGGTTCTTCAAATGTGTGGTGTGGTGGAGGACACCCATGCAGTCACTCAATATTTGTTAATGTGAGTTCTGCAAGTACAATTTCTCGTTTGGATACAAATGCTTCTCAGATAATAAATATTATTATGATTACCGCCACTAAGGAGATTAATGAGCCGATTGAGGAAATAGAGTTTCATAGTGTATAAGCATCTGGGTAGTCGGAATATCGTCGTGGCATACCAGCTAATCCTAGGAAGTGTTGTGGGAAAAAAGTTAGGTTTACTCCTGTAAATATAACCCCGAAATGAATTTTGGTTCATGTTTCCTGTAAAGTAAAGCCTGTAAATAATGGGAATCAATGGACAAACCCGCCCATAATGGCAAAGACAGCGCCCATGGAGAGAACATAATGGAAGTGGGCAACTACATAGTATGTGTCATGAAGAACAATATCTAGGGAGGAGTTTGCTAGCACAATTCCTGTAAGTCCACCTACCGTGAATAGAAAGATGAACCCCAGAGCTCAGAGTATGGCTGCATCTCATTTAATAGTTCCTCCGTGTATGGTGGCTAATCAACTAAAGACCTTTACCCCAGTTGGAATCGCGATAATTATTGTGGCAGAGGTGAAGTAGGCTCGTGTGTCTACATTCAGGTCTACAGTAAATATATGGTGTGCCCATACAATAAAGCCAAGAAGTCCAATTGATATTATGGCTCATACTATTCCTATATACCCAAATGGTTCTTTTTTACCTGAATAGTATGTTACAATGTGGGAGATCATACCAAAGCCGGGGAGGATCAAAATATAGACTTCTGGGTGACCGAAGAATCAGAATAGATGTTGATATAGGACGGGGTCTCCTCCTCCTGCAGGGTCAAAGAATGTTGTATTTAAATTTCGATCTGTCAGGAGCATCGTAATCCCGGCGGCTAATACAGGGAGGGATAGTAGTAGTAGAATGGCAGTGATAAGGACCGATCACACGAATAATGGGGTTTGATACTGGGATATTGCTGGTGGTTTTATGTTAATAATAGTGGTAATGAAATTAATTGCACCTAAAATAGAGGAAACTCCGGCTAAATGGAGGGAGAAAATAGTGAGGTCAACAGAGGCTCCTGCGTGTGCTAGGTTGCTTGCTAGGGGCGGGTACACTGTTCAACCGGTGCCAGCGCCTGCCTCCACGCCGGAGGAGGCTAGTAATAACAGGAAAGATGGGGGTAGAAGTCAAAAACTTATATTATTTATACGGGGGAAAGCCATATCTGGAGCCCCAATCATAAGGGGGACAAGTCAATTGCCAAAGCCCCCAATTATGACTGGCATCACTATAAAGAAGATTATAACAAAGGCGTGAGCGGTTACAATAACGTTGTAAATCTGGTCATCTCCTAATAAGGTTCCCGGCTGGCTGAGCTCCGCCCGGATTATAAGGCTGAGGGCGGTGCCTACCATACCTGCCCATGCACCGAAAATTAGGTAGAGGGTGCCGATGTCTTTGTGATTGGTTGAAAATAGCCAACGAGTGATTGCCACAGGTAAGATGGCCGAGCAAGGCGGCGGGTTGTAGCCCCGACGACAGAGGATAATTCTCCCCTCTTCCTACAGTCCTGTAGTGTATTACGCCAGATTGCAAATCTGGAGAAGCGGGTGATTCCCGCCGGGGCTTCTCCCGCTTATAAGGAGCGGGAGAAGTAGAATGAAGCTCGCTGGATTGAGTATTTAGCTGTTAACTAAAATATCGCGGGATCGAGGCCCGTCTTTCTAGTAAGGCTTTAGCTTAATAAAAGTACTTGATTTGCATTCAGGTGATGTTGGATAAAATCCTGCAGGTCTTAACAGAAACTAGAAGATTTTCACTTCTACTTAAGGCTTTGAAGGCTTTTGGTCAATTATCCTAAGTTTCTTAAGATAGTAGGATGATAAGGGTTGGTGTTATTGGTAGTAATATTGTGGAGAGGGTTGTTATTAATGCTGTAACAGTTTTTGGTTGTAGTGTGAGGTAGCGTCAGGTTAAAGAGTAGTTGGATGTGTTTGGGGAGATAGTAAGGGTCATAACATATGTGAGTCGTATATAGAAAAATAGGCTTAGGAGGGCGGATAGTGCTATTATTGTGGCAATTATTGGCATATTTTGTTTAGTTAGTTCTTGAAGAATTAGTCATTTAGGTATGAAGCCTGTAAGAGGTGGTAGGCCAGCGAGAGATATCAGGGTGAGGAGCGATATTGAGGTCAAGGTTGGTGATTTAGTTCATGAGGTGGCTAGGGTATTGATTTTGGTAGATGCTATAAATTTAAGGGTGGTAAATATTGCTGTTGTGAGTGAAAGATAAATTATTAGGTTAAGGATAGTAAGTTCGGGTATAAGAGAGATAATTATGACTATTCAGCCTAAGTGGGCAGTAGAGGAGTAGGCCATAATTTTTCGTAATTGGGTTTGATTTAGTGCCCCTCAGCCCCCTATTAGAGTTGATAGTAGTCCTAACATTATTAGGATAGGTATATTTATATTAGGAGCAATCTGATATAGTAGTGCAATAGGGGCTAATTTTTGTCAAGTGGTTAAAATAAGGCCTGTAGTGAGGTTTAATCCTTGTATTACTTCTGGTAGTCAAAAGTGTAGGGGTGCTAACCCTAATTTTATAGAAATAGCGACGGATATAGTGATTATTGACACTTGATTAGATAGTTCAGTAATGTTTCATTCACCTGTAAATCAGGCGTTGGTTATACTTGAGAAGAGTACTATGGAGGAGGCTGCGGCTTGAATAAGGAAGTATTTTGTTGTTGCTTCTACTGCTCGTGGGTGGTTGTGTTTAGCTATTAATGGCATGATTGCTAGTGTATTAACTTCCAGTCCTATTCAAGCGAGAAGCCAATGATGGCTCATTAGTGTTATTATGGTTCCTAAAACTAGGCTAAGTACTAGGGTTGAAAGTGCAAGTGGGTTCATTAGTAAAGGAGGGGTATTAACCAACATATTCGGGGTATGGGCCCAAGAGCTTATTTAGCTGACTTTACTAGATGGTGGTGTACAGGAGGCATGTGGAGTTTTGATCTCCCAGGTATAGGTTCAATCCCTATCTATCTAAAGGAAATGAGGGGACTTTAACCTCTATTATTCACTCTATCAAAGTGATCCTATGTTTCAGGCACATTTCCTAAGTTTGGGGGGGAAGTCCTGATGTTGAAATTGGGATTGAGATGTGTAAAATAGTTATAGCTAGTGTGATGGGCAGAAAATTTTTTCATACTAGATGCATCAGTTGGTCGTATCGGAATCGGGGGTATGAGGCACGAACTCATAAGAAGAGTGTGGAGAGGATTATTGCTTTTAGTACAAGGTTAAGTGTTGATAGTTCTGTGGTGGAGAAGTATGGGGGTGAATTGGTAAATAGAATAGTGGAGAGGATATTTATTATTAGGATATTAGTGTATTCGGCTAAGAAAAATAGTGCGAATGGGCCTCCGGCATATTCTACATTAAAACCGGAAACTAATTCTGATTCGCCTTCGGTTAGATCAAATGGGGCTCGGTTTGTTTCGGCTAAAGTAGAGATGTATCATATTGCTGCTATTGGTCACCCTGGAATAATTAGTCATATCTGTTCTTGGGTATAATTAAAATTATAAAGAGTAAACCCGCCTGTTAGCAGAATTAAACAGAGAAGGATTAGACCAAGGGTGACTTCATATGAGATAGTTTGAGCGACGGCTCGAATAGCCCCAATTAAGGCGTATTTGGAGTTTGATGCTCAGCCTGATCCGAGGATGGAGTAGACGGTTAAGCTAGAAATTGCTATAATAAATAGAACTCCTAGGTTTAGGTCCGCTATTGAAAATGGTATTGGTATGGGTATTCATATTACTAGGGCTAAGGCTAAGGCTATGGTAGGGGCAATAACAAATAAGGTGCGTGAGGATGAAGAGGGGCGAACAGGTTCTTTAATAAATAGTTTTACACCGTCTGCGATTGGCTGAAGAAGGCCAGCGGGGCCGACAATATTTGGGCCTTTTCGTAGTTGTATGTAGCCTAAGACTTTACGTTCAACTAGGGTGAAGAAGGCCACGGCTAATAGGATTGGGACAATAAATAGAACTGGGTTAATGAGTTGGGTAAGGGCTGTGTTCATGAGCTAGTGAGAGGGGTTGAACCTCTGAGTCATAAGGCTTAGACCTATTGCAATTACCAGGCTCTGCCACACTAACTAGCCCTAGATTAGGGCATTTGTTTTAGGTCTATAACTTATTGAGCTGTTTTCATTAGTAGTAGACGGGGGCTTGTTTTTGCATGGGCCCCACTTTTCCGGTCCTTTCGTACTAGGAAAGTTGCTGCATAGATAGAAACTGACCTGGATTACTCCGGTCTGAACTCAGATCACGTAGGACTTTAATCGTTGAACAAACGAACACGTTAATAGCGGCTTCACCATTAGGGGGTCCTGATCCAACATCGAGGTCGTAAACCCGCTCGTCGATATGGGCTCTTGGAGTGGATTGCGCTGTTATCCCCAGGGTAACTTAGTTCGTTGATCAAATATTTGGATCAGATTCCGTTAGAGGTTCTATTACTTAGAATTGTAGCTCTTGGTTAAGGGGGGTATTAGTGCCCCATTCGGCTCGGAGGTTTATTTTTCTCCGTGGTCGCCCCAACCTAAGACATGGAGTCAAATCTATTTTGTGTGATGTGCCTTTTTGGGTAGTTAGTAGTTGTAGTTGCTCTTATGTCTTAAGCTCCATGGGGTCTTCTCGTCTTATGTTAATATCCCAGCTTCTGCACTGGAAAATCAATTTCACTGATTGGACATGGGAGACAGTTGATCCCTCGTGGAGCCGTTCATACTAGTCTTTATTTAAAAGACAAATGATTGCGCTACCTTTGCACGGTCAGAATACCGCGGCCGTTGAACGTATAGTCACTGGGCAGGCGATACCTCTCATACATGTAATGCGAGAGGCGGTGTTTTTGGTAAACAGGCGAGGTTCATGTTTGCCGAGTTCCTTCCTTGTCTTTTAATCTTTCCTGGTATGTTCTTGTGTTAGGTTAACGATAATTGTTGTAGGGTTTTCTTGTGTGGTTGCTACATTTTCTTCATCTATAGCGTTAATTGCCAGTGATTAATTCGGTCTGGGTTACACTCACATTAGGAGATGCTTTAGTTCTTGTTACTTATTCTAGCATGAGCATATCTATGTGGGCATAGATAGGCCCAGTAGTGTTGGCGGGTTTTGATTAGTTATTGGTATTATTGGGTTGGGTGTCGCTTAAGCTGTGACGCTATTTTTTAAGGTGGCTGCTATTAGGCCCACTTTAGCGATAGCGCCCTTTATTAATATAAGCATTACCCATGGTTTTAGGCTGTTTCCTAATTCAAAAGGGCTGTACCCCTTTCGAATAGCTCTTAATAGGCATTATGTATGTGTGCATTGTAAATGTTTTTAAGGTTGAACTAAAATTCTTTTCCTGGGCAACCAGCTATCACTAGGTTCGTTAGGCTTATCACCTCTACTCGGGGGTCATCCCACTCTTTTGCTACAGAGACGGGTTGGCCCTGGCGGCTGCCCCGGAGTAGCTCATCTAGTTTCGGGGGGTCAAACTTCAATTACTTTTTGCTTGGGGTGACTGGCTAGATCATGATGCAAAAGGTACAAGGGTTAGTCTTTGCTGTGTTATGCTTTTATGTTTTATTTCATTTCTATTTCATTGTTCCCTTGCGGTACTGTATCTATGGCTTCAATGTCTTTTTCTATCACTTATACTAAAGAGTTGCAATGTTTTGGGGGTGGGGGAAAGGGGAAAGTGTGAAGTGTGGATGGGCTAGATTTACAGCTCAAAATGATCTGGGTTGCACAGATATTACTTCGGTGTAAGCGAATAGCTTTAGTTAAGCTACAATTTGATTTTCCAAGCACACTTTCCAGTGTGCTTACCATGTTACGACTTGCCTCTTCTTTTAGGGCTATTTAAATTATTTATTGTGTTCGCAGAGTTGAAGAGGGTGACGGGCGGTGTGTGCGCGCTCCAGGGCCGTGTTAAAAAGGACTCTTTTGTTCCTTTTTACTACTAAATCCGCCTTCTGATTGTATTTCATAATATCTTTCGTATGTTCTTGGGTAAGAAAATGTAGCCCATTTCTTCCCACTTCATACGCTACACCTTGACCTGACGTTTTGGTGATGATCATTGCGCCTACTTATATCCCTCACAGGGTGGGCTGGCGACGGTGGTATATAGGCGGTATTGGCAATAAGTGGTGAGGTTTAGCGGGGGTTATCGATTATAGAACAGGCTCCTCTAGGTGGGTTTGGGGCACCGCCAAGTCCTTTGGGTTTTAAGCTGTAGCTTGTAGTTCCCTGGCGGAGTGTGAATGTAGGTGTCAAAGTTTAAGGCTGAGCATAGTGGGGTATCTAATCCCAGTTTGTGTCTCAGCGGTCGTGGATTCAAGTTTATTCTAAAAGTTAGAGTCACTTTCGTAGAAGTTTTTCTAGCTAGCGATAGCGTACGACGGCTTGGCTAGTGTTTTACTCTAGTATACAGAATGTAGTTTAACCACGCTTTACGCCGGTGGTCATTAATTTGAGTCTTTCGTGTAACCGCGGTGGCTGGCACGAGATTTACCGGCTCTTAGTGGCTATAGCTGAGTCGAGCTTAGCGCTCATATTCAATATTTATCACTGCTGAAGACCCTTGTGGGTGTGGCTGAGCGAGGTGTTTTGGGCTTAATATTTTTAGTGCCTGATACCGGCTCCTTAATTTCTACTAGGCATATAAGGGCGTTTTCACGGGGGTGCGGATACTTGCATGTGTAAGTTTAGCTATAATTAATGGCAAGGTCGGGACCAAACCTTTGTGCTTGCGGGGTTATTATGACCCTTCTCAGCATCTTCAGTGCTGTGCTTTTGAGTAAGCTACGCTGGC